AAGCTAGGGCAGCGATGCGAACGCTTGTGAGTGCATTAAGTAAATTAAACAGATACTCGCTGGTCTGAATTGTGCAGGATCGAGCCCCGGCCTTGGAAGCCATCCATTCAAGCCTTCCCAGTCCTTTTTTCTTGTTTTTTGATCGGACTTTAGAAATCCATATGATATGGCTTTCAAGCTTCCTAGCCTGGGTTTGTGTGAAGCATGAGAACATGAGCAAGCTCAGTCTTTCGCTACTCGTGTGACCCCGCCTCATGGCTTTCAGAAGGGCCTAAAGTGCATGATGATTCGATTTCCGAAATAGTGAAATATAAAGAAAAAGGCCTCCTCTTGCTGTTCTCTTTCTTTCTCTCTCCTATTGACTATTGACATAGCAAAGTCTGGTTCTATTGAGCGTGATACCCGCCCTCTACAAAGTGGTTTTTGAAAAGGTCTTTAAACGACTCTTCGTCTCCAGTTCCAAAAGGTTTAATGAATGGCTTTTTTCTCTGCCCACCACCCATGAAAAGACAGACTACATAGGGCCTAAGCCCTGGTTCAAATACCATTTTATCCTACCTCGCTCACCGCCCCTCAGGCTTAAAAGCCCTTTCGTTGTCACCACTTACCTAGATCGATATGGCTAGTTTTCTAGCGAGATTTCTAGCTTGAATTAAGGCTTCGAAGCCCCTCTCCTCTCTCTGTAACTAGAGAGGTAGGCAACCTGAGTTTAGAGCCACCTCGATTCGGGATGTCGGAACATCAACCGGATCGGAAACCGAATCCTAAAGTGACTTCGGAACAGGTTCGAGAGCTTCAATCGAAAACCTTTCCTATCTAGTGTCAGCTGATCCTTCAGCGTCTGCACCAACTAAATCGGAAGCTTAATTCGAAAGACGAGAGTAGGCTCGAGGATAGAAGTAGCTCGAACGAATGTGAGAGGAGGATCAAAAGACTGATTCTCGGTCCCCTAAAGTAAGAAAGCTGGTTAGACTGCAATCTATGCCTATGGAAAGAAAAGTCACGAAAAGCGATCCATATGATCATAAAGAAAGGCTTGCCTATACGTCTTTCTAGCGTACGCGCGGTTCCTTTCGATTGGAGCCTGTCGCTACCTGGATCAATCAGCCTATTCTAGTTCGCCTTGTGTCATCCGATTTTAGGGAATTCATTGGATCGTGAAGTTGCTTCACACCTGGCCATATCGAGGGAATGAAAATGAACTTGCCCCTAAAAAAAGAGAAAAGAACTGGAATGGGAGAGGATGGTCATTGAGAAAGATGCCTTAACTGGTTGGTCATTTGTCAGGACGAGAATGTGAGTTCTTCTTATTATCGGTGAGCCGCTGCCCCTCATACTCTTCTTTCCGTTTTTGGGTCGCTCTTCTTATCTGCCGTACCCCCAATCCTCCTTCATACGAAGGCATCGTAACATATACATCAAATCAAGATCAAATAAAAGATTCTCCATCCCTTCTTTATACTCGTCTATCCCTCGATCAACTAGATGGGCCTAGGATAAGGTATTAAAAAACCGTCGATATGTGGGGTGATCGAACCGACTCATCTACAACTCATCTTTGAAAACAAGATGCGCTCCTACGTGAGGAGGGGGGAAATGAAAGTAAGAACCATGCGCATGGATGAAAGAGCGCGCTTTGAGGGAAGAGGGGAAGAAAGACTATAGAAAGGCTAAGTGAAGTACTTATAGGGACTTCTTTAACATTCTTCTTTCCTCTTCTTGCTTATCACCTTCTTTCCCCTTCCTCGCATCCTAATATAATAAAGATCAAGACGAGTAGCTCCAGGTCCAGATATCTCCCTTCGAGATCGCTAGCATCAGTCTAAGTAGCTTAAGTTTTTGAAGAAAAAGGTAGAGAAGGAAGGGTGGTTGAAGCAGGACCATAAGAAGTACCTTTAGCATTTCAAGTACCCGGTTCAGAGCCAGGGCATCTTTGGCATATCCACCAGCAGCGCCTTTGGCATGATAGGCAGGCAGCATATCTTGATCCATCGGTAGCAGAGCCACCGAGGGAATCGAGTGAATGACCTTAACGATCGTTTTAGAAGTAGCGCTTTACTAGCCTGACGACTCAAAGCAAGGTCGAAATCCATCCCTCTTTTTAAAACTGATTAATTAACGACCCACCAAGCAAGGGCACGTTGCGCGGTAGTAGCCAGTTCAAGGAAGTGAAACTAAGACAGGAAACTTCCCCTTTTTTTGACTTTTAAGTAAGTAAGACCCTGTCCTCTTCCCTTTCGACATCAAGATAATTGACGAAGGCGGTGCTTTGAACATTTTCGCTGAAGTCGAAAAGATAAACATCTACCCGGTATACCAGCAATCCTTCTATGCGGATACCCCTTTTTTACTCTCAACCATTGCCGAGAAGAGAAAATGCTCAAGGTTCTATATATTCTTTCTTTATTCAATTCATTCCTATCCTTTTTGTTTTCAGTCCCGGGTTTCCTCTCCAAGCCAATCGATCGCCTTCTTAGTTAACTGCGGAACCCGCCCTTTAGCCATCTATCTTTAGATATGGAGGGCTTATGAGTCACAGAATTTGAAGCCCAAAAAACAAGGTAAGAAAGGTGGGGAACAGCGGCCTCACACAAAAAGATTTGTCTAAGCAATCTCTTTGAGATTTTCAATAAGTCAATACCAAGATTTGCTTTCTGCGCCTACTGATATGATGATAATTCAGAAGCTTTTTTGCAAAGAAGAAGGGCCCTGTTCCTATGGGTTCACGTGCTAAGGCTCCACTAAAAAATGCTCTTTTTCAAGAGAGAGGTTTAAGGCGCATTAATCACGCCTTGAAGGAGGGAAGTAGTGGAGTAGGAGAGGTAAAGATGGATGGGAATAGATAAGTAAGAGAGAGGGCGACACCAGCTAGCAGAACGGACGGAATGAGAAGGAATCCCCAGTTAGTGGTAGTTGGCTTGGTGAAATCCGATAATCGATTGGCTTTAGAAAGGCGAAAGGCGGCTTGCCCAACCTAGACATTGTAACTGAAAGTCCTGCCTACTTCTCTTCTAGGCTTAGGGTAGTCCTAGACTACCTTCTTCTTTGCTGGCTTGGGAAAGACCCGCGGGCTATGGATCCCACTAATAGAATGGGACTATAACGAACCTTCCATGGTCTAGGTTCAAGGACAATACAGATTGTGGCTTGGAGTATCTAAGGAACGGTAGTCGTTTAGTGCGACAGCACTCTGGCTTCATGGACCTAATTTTTAGGGACGGACTCGCTAGTGTCCCAGGGGTGACACTACACACTGAATTGCCCACAACACTATTTTTCCACAGGACTGAATCCATAGAAACCTTGGCCATTACTTTAAGCGGCGGATGATTGGTATGCAGGATCGGTTGCAACGCTTTCACATGAATGTGAATCAAGAGATTGGCTTGAAAGGCTTTCCAACTAGCCATAGTACCATTGCGAGTTGTCCTTCTTCTTTAATCGGTCGCACCAACTTGTTCCCGCTTTGGGAAGGGAACTTGGTTGGAATTCCAATTTCAAAGAAAACACATGCGAAAGGCAAGACATTGAGAAGGGCTTGTTCTTGAATTAGATGGAACATTAGCGGTCTTAGGTGATTTATCATTGCCCCCAGGAGAGGTTCGAAAGTAGGGCTATTCAAAGCACAGTGAGGCAAAGCGAGTGACAGGTATGCAATCCCCAGTAAAGTAAGCCAAGTAACGACTATCTACAACCTCTTCTTTCATTTGTCCTGAAAACAAGCTATTTGTTCTGAAAGAAAAGCAAGCTAAGACGCTTTTTTCGCGGCAAGAGCGGTGTTGTAGCATCAACAGGAAAGTTATTTGGCAGTTGCTTTAGCAGCTCCTTCTCTAAGACCGTCTTCAATAGCAGCGCTTATTCCAACAACACCAGCAAGAGCGGATACTCACCTAAGAGCAGATATGCCGACATCTTTCCACGTTCAAGCAGCTAATCAGTAAACGACTTCTCCGTCACTTGTTCTTATTCTTAAACCCTTCGTGCCCCATAGCTGTCGTAGTTAGATATCAAGGTTCTCCCTCTTAATGATAATTACTTTCCTGGGGCGGTTGTGCAAGACGAATGCAAGCTGTAGGATATTAATGGATCAAGTAATAATCTTTCTCTAGCTCTAGACTAGCTATTCCGCATTGCCCTTTCGTGTCTTATTCCAGATCTTTATTGAATCTGAAGTTAAGTACTTTTTCAATATGAATTACCAAATCTATAGGCTATGTCAATAGTCATCGCCTTGTCTGACACTTCCGTCTTCCATTAGCATTGCCTACTCGTAAGACATATTATACAAAGTAACCAGATCCCCTCACTCGAGTTCTTTGCATTGAGCTCGCTTGGTTCGTCTGTTCATCGGTCATTGAAGGAAAGCGTTTATGGCTAGCGTAATGTCTTCTGCCTATCTGTATTCTAAGAATGTTCTCTTGCCCCCAGGTGTTCGTCATGGTCGCGGTAAAGGTTTGTTGGAGCCTGGTCGAGAAGTTCAGATGTTCATCCTGCGTGATGAGGGACAAGCGGTGGAAGAGGAAAGTTTCGTCATGGATATAGGTTTCCTAATCCTAAGGGAACAAGGGATCTAAAATGACCATTTTACTAATGTGTTTTCATTAGACTAAGGATAGAATTCTCCGAGGGTTAGGAAAGTGGAGATAGGGTAAAAATCCCAAAGGATATTTACAAAGACTACTAAAAAAGAGCACGGACTTGGCTTGGTGTCGGGAATGGAAGAACAGCAAGAGACAGGGCTAATCGTTGGTTTTGTCTACTATATTAATTAGAATTATGATTGATATCCTCGAGGCGCTTTTCCTTAAGAGACGGGATAAGAAAGAGAGAGAGCTCGTGGCTGTATATTTTTTATCAAATTGATTCCTAACAGGAACAGGATTGGCAAATGTCACTGTGCGTAACACATTTAATTGGAAGTGGAATGAAGATAATGCGCTTTACTCTTTCATTTGTAGCTGGATTAGTCCTTTGGTTGGGCTAACTTGAATCAGTTTAGTTTTTCACTAAGCCTCATCTGAGTGCTATATACTATTAGCTCCTTGATTACTTATCAAATAAAATGAACATTTTTGTTTCACCGCCTACGGCCCCTCGATCTTATTAGCTTAGTAGCAGCCGTGGAAGTTATAGTAGTTCTAGCAGAGTAAGCTAGAAGATGACCAATCCCCCCATCATGATTCATGATTGGTGGCGACTCGGATGGCATCTGATTAACTAGCGCAGGAGAGTGAGTTCCCGCAGGTCATTTTTTTCTCTTATGAGGCAAGTCTTTTAGAGCACAAGAACGACTTAGAATCGGTACCGCCATCCATGTTCAAAGAACAGATGCAGCTAACCAACGGGCAAGCAGGTTCCGCGGGTTAGGAGGCTGCCTTTAAGTGATAGGGGGGCCCTCATTTCATACAAAGGAAAGCAGAAGGATGGGACTGTCGTGTCGATCACATTCGATTGAGAGTTCTCACCTCTTTGAGCTTAGGTCAGCAAGAAGTCATCCCCGAGGAAAGAATGAGTCTTCGGCGAGCCGGTACCCACTACCTGTTCCAGAAACCTCTTTTCTCATAGCTCATAGGTAAGTGTGAAATTAGCCTGTTGTTCCTCTCTCGTTGGTCGAGCTACTTTGTTCCTCAAATAAGTCGGATTCGGGAGCCCCTATTAATGAACAGGGGAACGGAACCATAAACTAAGGCGATCAACATTCCTCTTCCGATTCATTGACTATTCTCACCTTCTACCGGTCAAGTTAGTCCGCCCCTCTCCTTTACTGGAGAGCTAGTCCTCGTTCTTTATTGATCGAATACGAGATCTCGGTATATGATTATTGTTGGTGTGGGGAGGGAAAGTGTCACATAAGTTTACCCATTCCCGAGTGACATAAGGGAAAAGGGGTCTTTCACAATTTGGTTTGGACCCGGCCTGTACTTTTAGTGAGCAACCAAACCTCTCTTCTATACTCGGGGAGTTACGTTAGCGCTTAAGAATCTTTCTTTCGTAGGTGAATCTCGATGTCTATTCCTAGCTAATCAAGAAAGGGTTGTCCCCCCTCTCAATCAATGCTGTTCTCCCTCTATTTCCTTCTTCCGGTGGTTGAGCGAGTCCGTTCTTCGTCCTTTTCAGACGTTAGCGCTTGGTTGTTGCCAAACAAACCCAGTTCCGGTGGACGGGGGAAGAAGAGGAATCAAAATCAGAATCGGAATCTTGTTCTGAGAAAGGGTATGTTGCAGGGGAATCTGGCCCAGTTAATTAATCGGGTTTTAGAGAACACGGCCCAAGCCGAAGTCGGTTTCAGACTACTATCCGGCCCTAGCTGAATGGTTTGATTTTTCAACGAAAGATGGGTAACTGGTACAAAATTGTCTTGATAAGGTGGGGATGGTTCTGCCCCTTTCCTCAGGAAATTGCTCTGATTGACCGAGATCTCGTGTTCTTTCAAGAGTGATATGACACCATGCTAGTCGGACGGGAAGTAAGGCTTAGGTAGGGCGCCTAGTCGGAAAAGCCGTAATCGGGTTACCCGAGAGAGAATAGGGTTCAGTGCAATAGTAAATCTAGTAAAAGTCAATATAATAATAGAAGAAATCGCCTCATCAAAACACATGGGATCCCCATCATCGTTCTCTGTCCACTCCTGCCAAGCCGAATCTTGACTTTGATTGGCACCTGACAGCATATCTTTGTAGGACGCAGGATTCGCACCAAGAACCGCCCCCGAAGTCCCATGTACCTCCTTATCAGAGGAGACCCCATTAACGTCCTCACCAGCCTGTTCCTGATCAGAACGGTTCCGCTTAAATTTTTTCTTTGTTCGCATACGGATCTCATTATCAGCAGTAGGGTTAGATTCTTGAGAGAGAGAAGCCATATGCATATTTAATTGTTAGACCGGCTATTCTCTGGTCCTTTTCTTTCTTTCTAAGTTTTTCATCAATTGGTGGCACAAGGAGTGAGCATCCAACTGCTTTTTTGATAGTCTTTTTTGGCCACGTGTCACAGCCTTCGCGTCCCACACGGGACGGACCCTCCCAAAAGGAAAAAGATGTTCATAGAAGAACTACAAGCAAGGTGAGGCCGAAGTGTTTAGTAAAGAAAAATGGGCATAGCGTATAGACGCGCATCACCAGATCTTGTAATGTAAAAGTCAATTGACTTGAAGAGAAGAGTTTACGGAGAGCGGCTTTAGTCAAACCATTTTTATTATCGATGCATAGGAAACTATTCTATTTCGGCTTTAGCCCTGCTCCCAAGAAAGGGGATAGAGTCTAGAAAGAAGCCCTTTGATCAAAGCAATCATACGTGCACACGGATCGATAGCTTCAAATCTTTCTTTCCAAGCCTTGTTCACTAGAACCGGGTGTATACTATATGAACAAGGTCCCATCCAAGCGAACTAGGAGGGTTCGAAGGGCACGAAGTGGCTCGACGTCAAGGAGAGGGGAGATTCAGTGAATAAAAGAAATCTCCATACCATTGCATGGGACAAGATTTGTCTCCCAAAGGATCATGGGGGTTGATCCCGATCATAGGGTTTTCAAAGAATGTTTCAAATCAAAGACAGCATTGCGACTCATACTAGGGAGTGGAGCTAACATTCTAACGAATCTATAATAAGATGCTTAAGGCTATCTCTTATTCTGATTGAAGAAGGAGCTTTTAGTAAGACTAGCATGGCCGCTGCGTAGCTATTGACGGCACCGTGGCATTACAGATTAGAAAGGTCTACCTTGGAATCTACCTAGGTGTCTTGTTGATAGGATTACCGCATGCAGTCTCATCAGTTGAGTCAATCAAGGGAACGGTAGATTGGATAGCCGTAGGTTATTCTAATGCTATTGAGAGTTTTCTGGGCTTGGTAGCCGCGGAAGGGTACGAATACCCGGGAGCCGAAGCTGCGAACTAGGTCGATTGGTAGAGGTTTGACCAACGGCGAGAAGAACTTATTCTAAGAAGAACGGAATCGCGATACTCAAGCTCCTCTCATAGAAGAGCACCAAAAGGAAAGAGTAAATGCGTATGCGTATAAGTAAGTTAGAAAGATCACTTCTCTATGAGTCTAGATTCACGGATTCTAATTCTCTTCGCAGCTTTTAGATGGGGCTGAACTTTTCAGCTCGGAGACATCATGGCAAATGTAGTGCATCTCATGCGGAAGTAGTAAGGAATAGAATAAGGGAGGGGTTGGTTTCACGCTTCCACGATTTATAAATAGATTTTCGAGACTCTGGAGCTTATTATGTGCTCTCAGCTCTAAAGACAGTTTGCCTTAGGGTGAACAACCAGTGCCTGATTTATATGATATACGAGGGCTTTGACTAATCGTCCGGACAGAGAGAAGTCCACCGCTTCATCGTCCATGGGAGAAATGGTCTATGACCCGGTAAACTGAGAATATCAACGTGATCAGTCTTAGGTCGATACGAGACCAAGTGATAAGTCTTAGACTTGTAATTCACCCTTACTGACTAGTGAAAAAAACACCACTAACCTTGAGCATCATCTTCGACGCAACACTACATCTCCTTTCCGCTCCTTTCCGCAAACCCTACTATGAAAAAAGAGAGGGAGCCTAGCTGAAAGCTTGACAAGGCCTATCGTTAGTGTATTCGGCCACTCTATTTCAATTTCTGATCTGAAGAGATGAACGGAGAAGGCGGAGAAGTGATCTATCTTCCTTTTTATACGCAATAGTGTTCTTCCTTGTCGTACCCTATAGAAGGAAGGAAAGGTGTAAGTGCAATACAAGACCAGCATCCGCTGGCACACAAGAGACTAACTCAATACATTCCGGTATTGTGATAGTATCAAATAGTGAAGCCTACTACACTAGGTATGTTCATCCATCCTTACTCAGCTCAGCAGAATGACATTTAGGCAACGGAATGCTTCTTTTCCCCCCTTGCCTTGGGGCTGACGAGGTGAGCTGCTACGCAGCGAACGGGCGGAGAGCTGAGCTTTCAAGTGGCGGCGAAGAGGACAAAGTAGGTGAGCCAATAGGCGAAGGGTATTAAAGCTGTTATGCGAAGAATCAGAAAATCCTCTCAATGGCCATTTCCATGTTCTATAATGAACGATTGGAGGTTCGGAGGGGTATATAGCTTACGGAAAGCCTGGACCAACATCGAAAGAAAGTGCAATTTCTGGAACTGCTGATAGACCTTTTCCCTTAACTTAAGGAAGAAATCCCCATTCACTGCAACTAAAACCTCAGGAAAAGTTATCTAGTTAGACCTTCCCGGTAAAGATTACTAAGACATGGAAAGAAATCTAGCAATTAGTGCTAACTATCTAGCCCCTTACTTATCCCTTTGGCTTGTGGAGTGCTCTCTCTTTCAGCCTGGGAGTTTTCTAAGCACCAATCGGAATGCCTAGTGCGCTTGTCTTGTTTGCTTGGGTTAATGGAATAGGAACTGACACAGCTTGACAAGACGATAAGGATCACTCCTAAAAGAAGCCGTTCTCAACTATACGATACCACAAAAGGATTATTTTACCGAGTTTTGAACCAAAGTCAAGGGGCTTCTGATACTTCAGCTGAACAATATGTCTTTTTCCCACAGTATGTATGGTTTTTTTGATCATTTGATCAAGCCCAGCTGTTAAATGCGTTCTCCCCCTTTCATAGGGGAAGAAAGGCTTTCCAGCTCGCTCTATCTAGGGTTCGGAACGAAGACCACAATCATCGTCTGCTCGCCGAAAAGAAAAAAACTTCTCTAAAAAGTAAGTAATAGATGAGGAAACGTGGTGGACCTCGGATGGAATGAGAAACCTTATCCCCTTCTTCCTCGACAAGAAATGCGATCTGCAGTGCATCAGGGTCTGTCTCATGTTGAATCCCGATTACAGACTTGACTAAAATGCGTCAATACCCCAGCGAGCAAATGAAATGAAATTACATTCATTCCCTTTGTCTTTTTCTGGGAAAAGTCTGGGTTTTTTCTAAAAGTGGAGAGATGCAAGTCTTGCATTATTCCGTTGTGACCTCGAACTCGTGGATGTATCAATTGACCTGGGACCCCGATCCAAGCCCTCAGTCTCTAAAACTGAAGCATGGATGGATAGATGCCATACGGCCGTTAGCAATTAATTTCGTATAGAAGAAAGATCGCTTCTATTCAGCTTTTAGATAGTACTTCTCCTCATAAATTCAAATAAAATTGAATCAAAAAGACAGGAGATGGCTGACTTGGCTAAAATTAAGCAACAGCCAAAGAAAGGTGATCATCTTTACGACATGATGAACTCTGTTGAGAAAGCGGTGAAACCTTCTGGGCCAATTGGAGAAGTAGGTGGCTATGCGACGAACAGGATGAATCACTAGAAATTACGTAAAGAAATAGAGCTCTTTGACTTCGTCGCTTCTGTTCAACCTGTTTGTTCGTCGATTCTTTGGGTACGCTTATGACCCTACAGCTACTCAGCTTGTGAGCTTTATTATGCTCACCTCTTGGGCGGTTTACAGATCAGTTGCATTATCCCCGTTAAGAGGACTGGGGAGTGAATGCCTAGAGTTACGACCTAGGAAAGCTCTTCGCCTATCTCCTTCGTCCTCTTCGCTGCTAACGCCTACATCTTCTTCGCCTATCGGCTCTAACTAACAGGAAAGGTTTAGTGGAAGTGGAAAAAGACTTTCAAGCTAACGGAATGCTTACCCGGCCTTCTTTGAATATCCGTTAAGTTATCGCTGCTCTTGGCCTTTGAACTAAGACCTTTCTATTGGACTAAGATTTAGAAAGGCGAATTCTACTGATCCACTTGTTGTGGCAGCACCCACCTATACTAAACATAACTAGAGGAGATCGAACATTATTAAATGTTTGAAGATGTTAGGGCTGGGCAAGCAGCTCTAGTATCAATTTCAACAGTCTAGGAATTCCCTTATAGATCTATTTCCGTGGAAAGTGTAACTTGGTAACCTATCGATTCAATAGCCTACGCCCTACCCCGAGATAGAGCTCTACCGGGAGAGGTTTACGATAATTAAGTAAAAGGACGGGAGGGGATAAAATCGTGAAATAGAAGATCCACAGAAGCATAGTAGGTTGATCCACAGTTCTTTACCAACATGACCTGGTGGGAAATCTTGCCCCAAGCAATTCTCGAAATCACCTCCCTGTGAACCTTCGACCACATCGTGGACGTTGGCATAAAGCGGATTCTCCCGGAATACCTTGACTATGTCATTTCCATCCTTGGCTTTCGCTTTCACGCGGATCATCTTTCTGGTTGAGCAATCGTTTGATATCCACAGGACCTTCTCGCCGCTTCTTCCCGTTCGCTCTTTAGCAAATTCCACTGCTTCCGGCCTATTTAATAAAAAGGAAGAGTCTTGGCTGGTCGTGCTCACGTACGGATGTATCCCGAGCTTGAAGTGGTAGGTTGCCTCAATCACTCAATCAATCTGTGTAGCTAACGGTTTTAAGCTTTCTTTGCCTTACTCGCTTTAGTTGATAAGGCTCTTTACTTAAGGAGGTCATTTCTGCTCTCTATCTCATCTTTTCTTTAGACCCAAGGAAGAGGATTTCAGTCTGGACTACCCTGCCTGCTGGATAAGGATCCGAAGGAGGCTTCTTTTTGGCGTTCCTCTTAACAGAGCCTCAACTCCGAGGTCTGTTAGTTCTATTAAGTGAAAAATGCCTACCCGATTCAGGCTTAACGTAGTTAAGGAAGAGAGTCAAATCATTTCTTTTCAAACGAGTGGAACGATAGCGCAGCGAGTCAGTCAAGCTAAAATCAAATTAGATATGATATAGAGAATCCAGATAGGACCATTGAGTATTCTTGTTCAGAAAGAAAAGAAGTAGATGCTAGGCGTAGGGGAATCTTCCTCTAATTGGCCTACTCTACTCCTTCAAACGAAATTAACCAAGACAAGCTTCCCTTGGTTAATTGCGTAATTGAGTGCTTCGTCTTATCTTATTAGTAGCGGTCAGTGGGAAGAAGACTAGCTCTGGCTTGAAAGCATGAACTAGGTCTTGGATAATAGCACTTTCTTCTCTCACAGCGCACCTAGCCTAAGGAAAGGCCATCGTTCTCTCCGGGTCCGCCGCCAGTATTAAGTATGCCCGCGAAGGTCGTAGTAGTCTTGGTAGTAGGCCTTCTATTCTCTTGACATTGAAAAGATTCTCAAGTGAGATTCATTCGCCCGGGGAAAGGCTAATAGCATTAAGACAGAGAAAAATAGGAATAGGTAAATGCCCTTCAACCCTTCTTCGCCCTATTCGTCAGGCACTTCGGTGACAGACGGTTCTATAAACTCTTTCTGCAAATATAGCTTTAGCTCTTCCGTCAACAGTGCACAGGGAAAATAGCGCTACCCAAAAGCGTTACAGCCCCAGTGACGATCCAGTATCGGTTCGGTATTATGTCCGTCCTCCCTTTGCGCAGGCTGTCCCCATGGTTACGATATTCTTCTGGTTCATCAATTCCCCTCGCAAACATTTCACTAACGGCTGTGTGTATGACATCCCAGTGATATCCAACAAAACCAAGAGCTGAAAGCGCTGTTCACATTTCTTTTGTTTTGGGAGTCTTTACCCCTTTGGAAACCTCTTTCAACTAAATACATGGACATGCCCCGTTGTCTATCAACCCTCCTTTGATAATCCATTTTGGTTGAAAGAAAACAGGCAAGGGGCCTTCGACCTAGGAAAGCGCTATTTTCTCAAAATCACATGAGGCTCAATGTTAATTGAGGGAGAGTAAACGATCGAAAGAAGCAAGATTTAGCCTTCCCTCCCGACTAAGATTTGACCTGTCTATCAGGGAAATTCCCCAGCCTTGCAACATCGAGAGTGAGACTTTATCCTATTCATACCCTCAACTACGAAATAGACAGTAAGAAACACTCTATTACGCAATTAACCAAGCTCAAGCTTACCGCCCCGTGGGGACCCTTGGCTTCAAGCTTCATAGCTGACAGCAGTCTCCAGGCGAAGGGCTGACTCCTATACTTCAGGCTGCATTTGGTGGCTAGTGCCGATCTTTTATGGTCAGACTGACTTAAACCTTGCGATTGACCTTTCAGCATTAGACCCATCAATCCCGTTCAAGAGCAAGCAGTACCTTTTCTCTAAATCTCTTGGGAAGGGCGCAGTCTTCTTCGATCTGCTTCATGGTAAGTCAGAATAAACGACCGTAGACCAGTAGGAATGGAAGACCTGGAAGGAAGAGGGGTGATCCCCTAAGAAGGGGGAGACACGAACCATACGTATCCGAAAGTACCCCTTTTCCTAGGCTAATCTGGAACAAGGCTTTTCAAGCGTGAAGTAGATTCCAAATACGAAGATAAAGAAGGGCCGCTTTAACGCACTGCGCTAGAGGCAAGGGCCCCCGAAAAAGGGAGGTTGAGAGATTTATATCTAAGATAATCATGCCCCTCTAAAGTGTATGATCATAAAGTCAAGTGAGTGCTGAGCATAGATAGGTATGCGAGCCAAAGAGAAAGAGGTTCTGCAATCAGTCTTGGTGAATTGCGTAATTGACAAGTGAAAATAGAACTAATGGCCGTGGATGTGGCTCTTCTACTAATGATATTCTTGTAAGGGACATTGGCAGGCTTCATTCCTAGCATCCATGCTACTCTTTATTTATAAAGGCTGCTTTTAGCTCTTTTCACGACTTCTCTTCAATTGCATTGAACCTTGCCCGGTACCACTGCCTACCTTTGACTTTGAAGCCAAAGCACCTCTCCCTAAGGCCCTGCCTGGGAATCCTTTCTTTCCATACTGTTAAGTAATTCTTTTGCCCATATTTCATCATCCTGCTTTCTTCTAGCAATTCTCTATGGATCTACTGGCCGAATCAAGCCCTCTCGGTCGATCTCCTCCCTTCGCTCCTCTTAAAATCCATTGATTCATTCTTTGGAAGTTAGGCACGCGGGCAGGCACAAGACCTTTGAATGCAAAGAAAGAATAGCGAGACCGCATATCAGGAGATTCATTCCCTTTTCGTTCTAGTAGGTCGCCGGATTCATCAATGCAATGGAATGGAAGTCATTTGAAGAACTCGTCGGAAGCTTATTCAAATCATAATCTTTCATAAGGCGCTATGTTAATTGCGTCTTGCAGAACCTCCTCGTCGACAGCCAGCAGTGTCCTTGAATTCGTCAACTAAGGCCGCTACCTTGGCCCAACTCCTCCTTTCAGTCGGAGCCTCAATCAAATGTAATAGCCTTCTTTCTATCACACTCATAGACATCTTAGGCAATGAAATTGAGTTCAACATCTTCTTTGTCAGATTGGAAAAGGTCTTCAGTTCTTTCATTCAAGCGGGAATCAGAATAGTCAATTTCAGTACCAGCTTGATCATTTTAAGTACATGGTCAAAGATGGATGATTGAAGGAGTCCTTCTTTCATAAGGCGAATAAAAGCGTCCTCAAAACCGCTCCGTGGGGATTCCCACGGTTTCAGAATAAAGATAGGGGGTAGATGCTCTAGCTAGCCAACAGGCTTAAAAGCTCCTTTCTTTCCTTCTTATAGGTCTTACAGAGCCTCCTCAATTAACATTGAGCCTTGCCCGCCAACTAAGAAGCCGAGCCAGTAGCCGGTCCACCTAACTAACCTAAGACCTAGGAAGCATCCGAAGCAGATAGCCCAAGACATGCTTTCCCCTTGAAGTACGAGTCTTAAGTCAAGCGAGGGGCTATGTTAATTTCGTCTTGCTTGGTTAATTGCGTTTGCGGGGCGGGAAGCTTGAGCAAGGTGAATTGCGTAATTGAGCACTAGAGCTGTATGAATAAGTAAGCGTGCAAGGTTCTATTGCCTTAGGAAGGTGGCTGTCACAGTGGACTCCTCTGCGGTGGTTACCTTAGTTTCGCGGTAACATGGCGGGTAGTAGCCTTTAACAGTGCTGGTCTACCCCGATTTGCTTTCCGGGACTGAAAGACTTGGTTTCGCCACCCCTATTTCATTAGTTTAGTAGAGCTCTATTGAGAAAGACCTTGGAATTGGCCAATCACCAAGGGTTAGCATTCTGTTATAACGAATAGAACGAACTCGAGTTCAGTTCACCGGTACGGCACAGCCGGGGGGAGCGGAGAAGGGTACAGCACAACTAGAATTTTCGCTTCCGAAAGAAGTAATGCAATTGGGTGACCCAGGAAAGACCCCTACCGCTAACTTCTCTGTCCTAATCTCCTGTGTCGAAGCTTTCTTGTTCTACAGGTCCGGACTTTCGATTCTCCAAGCTAAAGCTTGCCTTGCTAAGGATCAAACAGTCTCAGTCAAGGTCTGCCTAGCTAAATAAATAATGATAGTCGTTGTAGAGATCTACCCGCTCATATGAGTTCCGTGAACAACAGGCAGTAGGGGGGCCAGTTCTATCTTTCATCACCGATTAACAAGCTTTCACGTTCCAAGGCAAGGCGCTATGTTAATTGCGGTGAATTGCGTAATTTAGTGTTCAAGAACCCGTTCAAAACGCGGGAAAAAGAAATGCCTAAAGGCTATTTCATAGCTCCTCACTTTTAAACTCCACTCTCTAAGCTTCGCTAATTGGATCTCTTTGGCGGTTTACCGGGCAATGCCATCATCCCTTTCCCCACTTCCGGGAGCGACATTGGGCAAATTGATTCTACGTTAAGCCAACTCCGAACACCTTCTATAGCCTTTGTCCGGCTCAAGCGAGAGCCTATTCTGACTTGCTTTCCAACACGATTGGACTTTCCGGATCCCTTTTCTGCCTTTCAGGTATATCCATTCAAAAAGCAGAAAAGCGATGCCTGTTGTCGCCATAGCAACTACTTTCGTAAGCCGAGGCCCACTCCACTCCCGAAGCTTTATTCGGTTCTTTGAGTATCTTATATAAAGATAAAGACCGATGATCCAGTACCAGACTTCGCCTTTTTCTACGAGACCTCTATCAACAAGAAAGGTATTTATCTGAAGAGAAAAGAAAACTTGATGCAGCTATAAAAACTCTTTGTGCTTGCTCTCAATTACATCGAGCCTTTACCTCTCTGCTTTGGACTCAGTCACTAGTAAGTGGTTTCAACTCTTCCTTGAATCCGTTCATGCGTCATACTTTATCCCGAGAATTATGTGTACTTTTCCGCCTAAGAAATTTCAAGTTTTGGTTTTGTTGAAGGCAATTTCATAGCACCTTTCTTCGTATTGAACTTGAACCGTGGGGCTGATTGAAGCCAGTAGGAGGGGCCCTTCTTACAGCCCGGGTGTAAGTGTAAGGGAGAGAGTAGAGCCTTGGAGTGCTCATAGAAGTCTTTAAAAACCCATGAGCTATGGGAGACAGAAAGGCCAATAGCTAGCCGATTCGGAAGTATCCGGATTCAGGAGATGCAGAGTCCTTTGGATGCGGCAGACAAACAAGGAACTCGGATCAACAGAACAGGTCCATCCTTCCCCTCATCGCCTATGCTGCTGGCCCAGTTGAAATTCTGACTATAGCTGCAACCTATCTCATATTGGGAAGTGTACCGCCCTCAATCAAAGACGAAATCTCATAAGAGAAGACAGATCGTAGCTAGAGCTAGGGAAGCTAAAGCTTTCCCGGTTTAATTTCCTTCTTCCTAGCGAAGAGATGCTGACACAGACATATATCCGTAGTTGAAATCCCGTCATATGATTCAAGGCTAGCTGAAGAACTCCGATAGGATTCGCCAAAGCTGATGAGACTAACTAAATCGCTTAAAAGCCCCTCTATCGAATAAGGCGCTAGCATAGTCATTCAGCAACGGAATCTGTCTATCCGCAGATCCATCATTCATTCCAGCTTACATCTTTGTTATTTGTTGGGTGAATGACTCGGTTTCTTTCTTAGACGTGTTTCCATGGCCATGTCTGAGTGAAGAGCTTCTGGCAAGGTATTCAAAGAGCGGTTCTCGTCATTCAATTCCTGCGTATTCAGGTGCCTGGCCTATTTCTGGCTTTTCACGCTAGGCTATTTCATAGCTCATCAACTCTTACAGAGCCTCAATTGCGCAATTAACATAGCACCTTTCTTTGTCGATCAATGTACATTGTATTGAATATTGACTTTATTCAAAGAGCTAGGGCTAGCCCCGTGCTATTTATAAAGATTGGCATAAAGTCAATCGCTTTCTGGAGACAATCCAATTCATTCGACTCTGATGAGCGCAGTGATCCTTCGAATAGCGGCTATTTCGGATACCAACTAGGCAAGACCAACTAATAGGGCTAAGAACAAGTCCTTTGACTACTTCCTTTCGAAGATATCCCCGTAGGCTTTAGTTCTTACTTTAGGAGCGCAAGCGAGGGGGACCTAATTGCCGGTCTTCAAGAAAGGAGTACTGATAGGTTTGCATGCTTTCTTTTGGCATGAGTCTTGGCTGGCGGGTAGGTCCTGCTATTCCATATCTTTGATTGGCGCCTTTGTCGGCCATACTGATTGGACGCTGGCTCTTGAAACTTACTATGCAGATTGGACATCAGCTCGTTATGGCTTATGGACACCTGTTTTCTTTGGACACAAGTTCGTCTTTCTCGAAGTGCAGATAAGAGCCCCTCCTTCGGACCCTAGTCTTTCACCTGGAAGATTCCACTTGCAGGAAGTGAAGGCTTTGACAAGACCTAGTCGGGTAGGACGAATGAGCGCTTTCAGCTTCGCTTCCTTTATCATCTGACTTCCTCATGAACACGTACCCGCGGGCAATAGTTCTTAGCTTAAGCCAGTAAGCGGTCGACTCTTTCGTCTTCCTCATCTATATCAGAAAAACCTCAGGTTCCACCAAATTGACTGGCTTCCTATCAGGGCACTCATTTGGCCGATGTCCTTCTTTTCCACACCTATAACAGGGTGTAGCCCGAGCATAAGAATTTGGATTCTTAGGTTCTTCTCTGCTGGTTGCCGCGGCTGTCTGCTTGGTAGTATTGCCACTTGAATCCTTGATCATCTAAAGATTCCTGATGATCGGGTCTGAGATTGGGAAACCGCTTTAGTTGCTTTTCCCTTATCAGATGTTGAGTATGAGGGTCTGAAAGAGTGCTTGAATCAGTCTTGCTTGGTTAATTGCGTTCACCCTGCGGGAAGACTCTGACTCTGACTTTCAGATTGTTTTCTTCAACAACTCAGCCTTCAGAGCCATATTGTGAGCTTCTTCAACACTCCATAATACTTGCAACCAAATTTGCTCTCGCAGCGAAGGTCTCAAACCATTGAGATACCTTTCCGCTCGTTGGTTGGTGTTCGATTCTGTTTATTGAGACTATGCCTTCAATTTCATTCTTCGTTTCCCTAGTCGCAGTATTCTTGCTCAATCCAACATGTGCCGGGGCGATAGGCGCGCCGTCCATTCTTTCCCACTGAAAAAGATAGGTAAGTATATGCTTAACACATGTGAGTTGAAGATCATATTCTATCAAGGTCTCCCAAGTGGTTTGGGTACAAGCGCTACACTGCCAAGATCAGTCCGTTGGCGATGCTTGTACGTCATTCCCAAGGTCTTGACTCCCAGTCCAACCATCCTCTGTACGCAAACTCCTATAAATTGGAACTCATCATCCGCAGGTATCCCTGTCTTCGCTAGTGTTCGGTGTACAACCTAATCAATAAAAAGAATAAGTGATAGTGCTTTCTCTCGAATGCTTTCCGAATCTCTTTACTTTATATTATATAAATAAATAAAGAGAGAGTGTTCTGACTAACGAATAGAAAGAGGCCAGTAAGTCTTTATATTGGCATTATCGTAGCTTTTCTTTTCTTTTGACTTCTCGATCTTGGCCAATTGCCATCGTGGTCCGTGTGTGAAGAGAGGAGCGAAAGGTCCCTTGAGTCCAGTTGGTTAGGACAAGCATTCACTTCATGCGTGCAGACAGAGGTTCGATTCCTCGTTGGGGCGTAATATCGAATTTTCTCATCCTCAACCGTAAGTAGCTTGGTGCAACAGTATTGATGGAAGGGCCATATCTACTCTAAGTAGAGTACCAGGAAGACTTCACCGGGCTAGCCAACCCATTCTCATGTCGAAGCAACAAGGGGCACTCTTCACGAAGGATTCTCCGGGTCTATTCCTCGGCTTAGTAGAATTCTCCGGGATGTGATCAACATCAAGTGGCCTACTAGCCAATTCACATATTCAAAAATCTGTTGACTACAGAATTCAGGCCCCATCCATGAAATCTGCTCCTAGCATATTTGGTTAGTCAAACGAACCCTCATCCTTAAGGAATGAAGAATCACTTGCTTGTGACTTTCAGTTCCCCATTCGATTGACCAAACCAAGATGAAAGATGATATGTACTCCCCTCGTTGGTAATTGGGTAAGCGCCCCACCCAGTAGCAAGCTCTATTCAGTTTGCGTGGATCCTGCCTTTGCTTCGCCGTCCTGCAATAGAGGGGCAAGGCTGACAGAAATACTAAAACAACCACAATATACACCATTGCCAATTGAAAAGGAAAGGAATCCACAGACTGAAAGCATGAATGAACAAGTGCAGGAAGAAAGAACAGCTACTCGTTCTTTTCTTTCAAGGTTGCTTTTAGAAATCTCATAAGAGAAGAAAGATCGTAGCCTAGTTCGGATGAAAGGTTTGAACTATGAAAATTTCAGGGGAAGGAATAGAGAGAATTATCATAAATAAAGAGAGAACTCAATTCTTTTCTAACGGAGTTCCGCACCAGGACTCAAACCATACCTCGAGGAGAAGGTAGCTTCAAGAGCGCTTCCCCGAGAGACATGGTTGCATCCCATTCTTTCTTCTTTGAAAAACCAAGGCAATCAAAAGTCTTCCCTCATTTGTAGAGCGAGAAGCGAATTAACATAAATCTTTCCGAATATCATGAATATCCTTCGCCCCTTATCTCCTCATCTTCCTATTTATAAGCCACAGCTTACTTCGACGTTTTCTATTTCCCATAGAATCTCCGGAGCTTTCCTAGCCACTATAGTTTTCTTTTTTTATCTTCTTTGTCTGAAAATAGGTTTGATTTGCTTCACCTATGAGAATTTCTACCAATTCTGCTTTTATTCATCAAAGCTCATCCTAATCTCCGTCGAGATTACTGCCTTAGCCCTGTCCTATCATCTGTATAATGGAGTTCGTCATTTATTGATGGATTTTTCGGGATTTATCTTTCTTAGAAAAGAAATTGCGTAAATTCTGCCTTTTTTGATCCCAATTTCCCACTCTTTCTGTGAGGCAAAACCTCACCACACTACACTACACTTCGACACAAGAGAAGAGGACCGGGCGCTTTGTATCTTCGGGATAGGAGTTGGCGGTCTTCTTTAAGAGAACTTAAATCTAATACTCATTATGGATCAACTCATGTTTCCACTCTATTTTCATTACGAGGATGTATCACGTCAGGATCTGTTGCTCAAACCGAATCACGCCAACGTTATGGAAGTTCCTGGATCGTGTAAAATAATAGTAGTACCAAAGACAGCACCTTCTATCAAAAATGGAAAATTGGCTATGGAGATTCCGTGCGGTCAGAAATTAATACAGACACAAAGGGCTTCAACAGGAAAGTTGTTTCGATCCAATCCAGGGTCAAATAAAGACAAAAAAGGATATGTCAGTGACCTAGCACGACAAAGCACTCTCCGAGGGCATGAAATGTCACATTTTTTTGTCAGAATATCCACAGTAATGTCTCTGTTAGATTCTCCGCTCGAAATAAGGGAAAGGTCCATTCAATTCTCGATGGAAACGGAATTTTTCGAATTCTCCCCCGAACTGGAAGATCATTTCGAGATCTTCGAACATATTCGAGGGTTCAATGTTACTATTGTAACTTCGGCCAACACACAAGATGAGACTTTACCACCGTGGAGCGGCTTTTTGCAAAAAGATGAGGGGGAAACTCAGTAAGATGTCGGAGAAGCGAAATATACGAGATCACAAACGTAGATTGCTCGCGGCTAGGCTAAATATGAATTGAGACGAAAGCTTTATAAAGCCCTTTGTAAAGATCCCGATCTTCCTAGTGATATGCGGGACAAACATCGTTCTAAGTTGTCCAAGTTGCCAAGAAAGAGTTCCTTTGCACGAGTAAGAAAGCGATGTATTTACACGGGTCGCCCTCGTTCCGTATATGAGTTCTTCCAAATTTCTCGTATCCTTTTTCGTGGATTAGCATCTCGAGGTCCTTTGATGGGCATAAAGAAATCGTCTTGGTAGCAACCACCAAACCAATAGAACAAGGGTTAGCTCCGCAGCAGGTCTACAAGCAAGGTAAGTAGGTCCATTACCAGCCGGCTCCGGACCGAAAAGACCTAACGGACCAATCCCTTATCTAGGATCGTAGATGCTAACGGGGCGGGAATCGAAGTGGGGGACCCCTCTACCGCCTGTGTCTATCTCCTGTCAAGTATGCTCCCCAGACATAGACTACGTACAGGGTGTGGGACTGAGCCTTCCGAATGAGAAAGAAGAAAAGTGCTTAGTTTCGTTGGAAAAACCAACGCAAATATCATATTGACTTTCTCTCGCCCTACTTCTAAAGATAGATAGAAAGGGTTGGAGAGAATTTCAGAAAGTCATTCTCTCCTTTCTAAAGCTGCGCAAGGCGACCCCCCCAGAACGCTAAAAGGTGGGGGAACAAGAGTTGTCACGATAGAAAAAAGAAATGACTATAAGGAACCAACGACTCTCTCTTCTTAAACAACCTATATCCTCCACACTTAATCAGCATTTGATAGATTATCCAACCCCGAGCAATCTTAGTTATTGGTGGGGGTTCGGTTCGTTAGCTGGTCTTTGTTTAGTCATTCAGATAGTGACTGGCGTTTTTTTAGCTATGCATTACACACCTCATGTGGATCTAGCTTTCAACAGCGTAGAACACATTATGAGAGATGTTGAAGGGGGCTGGTTGCTCCGTTATATGCATGCTAATGGGGCAAGTATGTTTTTCATTGTGGTTCACCTTCATATTTTTCGTGGTCTATATCATGCCAGTTATAGCAGTCCTAGGGAATTTGTTCGGTGTCTCGGAGTTGTAATCTTCCTATTAATGATTGTGACGGCTTTTATAGGATATGTACTGCCTTGGGGTCAGATGAGCTTTTGGGGAGCTACAGTAATTACAAGCTTAGCTAGCGCCATACCTGTAGTAGGAGATAGCATAGTGACTTGGCTTTGGGGTGGGTTCTCCGTGGACAATGCCACCTTAAATCGTTTTTTTAGTCTTCATCATTTACTCCCCTTTATTTTAGTAGGCGCCAGTCTTCTTCATCTGGCCGCATTGCATCAATATGGATCCAATAATCCATTGGGTGTACATTCAGAGATGGATAAAATTGCTTCTTACCCTTATTTTTATGTAAAGGATCTAGTAGGTTGGGTAGCTTTTGCTATCTTTTTTTCCATTTGGATTTTTTATGCTCCTAATGTTTTGGGGCATCCCGACAATTATATACCTGCTAATCCGATGTCCACCCCGCCTCATATTGTGCCAGAATGGTATTTCCTACCGATCCATGCCATTCTTCGTAGTATACCTGACAAATCGGGAGGTGTAGCCGCAATAGCACCAGTTTTTATATGTCTGTTGGCTTTACCCTTTTTTAAAAGTATGTATGTACGTAGTTCAAGTTTTCGCCCGATTCACCAAGGAATATTTTGGTTGCTTTTGGCGGATTGCTTACTACTAGGTTGGATCGGATGTCAACCTGTGGAGGCACCCTTTGTTACTATTGGACAAATTTCTCCTTTAGTTTTCTTCTTGTTCTTTGCCATAACGCCCATTCTGGGACGAGTTGGAAGAGGAATTCCTAATTCTTACACGGATGAGACTGATCACACCTGATTAGTGAGAAATTCTGACACCAATCATTTACGAGTGAGTATTACACCAAGAATTTACAAGCGGATCGAGGAATGAAGGGAGAGGAATTAGAATAGAAAGAAAGAGACGGATTTCGAATTAGAGTAAGGGCACGCTAAGACATTCCTTTTCGTGCTTTCGATCTGCTTACTTTGAATAAAGAGAAAAAAAAAGAATAGATAGGCGGAAAGGCTTTACACAAGACCACAGAGCGAGAGAGAGAGCCTTCGCTTACCTGCTTAACCGTACCCTCCTATCGTACCTATATAGCCTTTCCTTCAGTTATATCCACTTTCCGTTCTGCTTCCAACTACCGATGGGAGAAGGCTTGGACGTATAGCAAGATTAAATAAGAGGTATTGCATACGGGAATGATATATGAAAGGAAAGGTTGGAAACAGAGCTGGAGATGAGCGCTAGCCAATGGTTAAGACTTCAGAAAGCACCTTAGCAATTACCAGTAATGCCCCTATCGACCTCAGTCTTGTTTTTTGCTAGCTTGAGTTCATAACTTTACTATTTATCATTAAACGTAGAATATCCCGACTTCGCTAGCCAGAACGAAATGGACATATGAGCGATCGATTACGAGAGCTCGACCGATCAGACCGGGAAGAAGAGAAAGAAAGGTCAATCTCCGAAAGGCCTTCGCAGAGCTGAGCTTTAGGGGGTAATACTTTTTTTGGTCTTGCACATGGAAAAGTCAAGTATTCTACGCAGGCTTGATTTACCGGAATTTTTGCTTCAAAGAATGCTTTCAAGCTAGGAATTTCAGCACGGATAGCTTTATTTGACAATTAGCTGGAAGTCGGGTATGCCTATTCAACATAAACTAAGGCGCTGGGTAGATCGTAGATTGCCGGGTATGAATTCGATTCTAAGTCGGAGAATGCCCATGAATAGGGTTTTATTACAGAATCCGCAGTTTTGAAAGTCGCCCTAGACAGATCATTGCTAAGAGGAGAGCTGGGAATTTCTTGCTAATCAGGTGCTATCATCGTATTATAATGATTATTCCGACGTCAGAGCAGACGGGACTACCAATTCCAGAGTGAATTAACCTTGTCTGCACTACCACCTTAGTTTACTAGACCTTGGGGAATTGGCTAGTTACCTTCACTCCGCGTGGCAGCCTACCTACGTTTTGTCTTTTTCCTACGAGACCTTATAGTTTCCCAGCCTTTCTCCGCCTACATGCCCCCCGAAATCAGATTGGCTTTTTTCTTGAGGAAGGTCCATCCGCTTTTGTTTTCGAATAAGACTAAGGCGTGAGCGAGGGTCTCTTTGTGGTGGTCTTTCGCCATCTTCCTTTTGATTGGCCTATATCTTTGAATCCGGTCTATCGCTATTCCCACAGTCCCTTAGTCCCGTACCGGCTGTCGGTCTATCTCATATTCGCAGAAGAAGGAACTTGCTTAATGCCATGCCGGAAGTGTAATTAAGTAGGCGGCTGGTCGTAGAATAGTCTTTTCAGTAAGTGCTGTTGCAGTTGTAGAACCATTGGCCATTGATTCTTCCTCGCAAACCTTTCATCCCCGCTGTCTAGCTCTCTCGTAGTCCAAAGCTAATTCAATCGTATCCGCCTTTGAGGAAAAGACCGAATAAGTCTTTGAGCCATCCTAATAAATCCTCGTAGGTAATGCTCTTGGTCTGCCTTCAATCAGTTTATCAGCCTAAGGCTTCGCTCTATTACCTGTGTTGTAAGCTTTCCAGTCTTTGAAGTAAGGTTCAATGCTAGGAAAAAAGCTTTTGCTTCGCGGGTCTATCACCCCAATTGGTTTTGTTAGGAAATTTTTTATATGAGTATGCCCCTATCCCGTAAGCCTTCCATCGTTGCAAGCCCCTTCCATTCGGCCCAAGCTTTCTTTCGATTACGTCTGCTTCCGATTCTGTTATTCCGTTAGCCTTAGTTAGTCGTTTAGTCAAAGCCGTACGTATGCCCCTTTCGAATCGTTCTATCATTCGAAGTAGGAGCTGGGGTTGCGGGCAGAGAACTATTGGTATAGCGAGTTCATGTGCTTGCAGTTGGGTTACTACCATCCCCCTAACCATTAGTATCACACTCTGTGAAGTGTCTCTCTGGTATTGGGATAACTTCAAACCCCTTAGCTCGCTTGTATCGGGGGGAGCTTACTTCACTTCTTTTCTTTAAGTCACTTGCCAGGAGGGAAAGCAGCAGATAAAGAGCACCATCACCTTACTTAACAAAGGGCTTATGCGAAAGAGCACCGCTTCCCCGAGAAGATAATCCGCTTTCCTAAAATCCCTACTTTATTGCTCTAGCTCTTGACTCATATGGCACTGAAATTGGATAGGTTCACGCTTAGGCCTGGTTATGGAAACTCTTTAAGCATAGGAAACTCCAACTTAAACAGGAACTGGCCTGGAACTATATGTAAGGGCACTCTCATCCACTGGCTGCAAGGAAACAACTGGATTGGCTTTTCTAACTCTCTTTAAAAGAGACTGCTTTCAAATTCACTTGCCCTAGAACCTGCTTTTTCTTGATATTGATCTAGAATCAGCTATTCCTAGTTTTTTTTATTATTCCTAGCCAGAGAAATTAAACTAATCTCGAGATCCAGAAACCTATCTATACGCCTAGCCTTAAGCAAAAGAAATCTCGTTAGCCCTACCATAGAAACTATTACCTCGACTTGGATTGAAAGGAAGAACTTAGGACTTTGGGACTTACCCTAGGACTCCAACCCCTAGCATTCCAATTGAAACTCAAGGAGATGGAACTAAAGAGGTTTAGGCCCCTTCCCTCTTTCAAGGGGACTAGAGGGAATGCAACTACTGAGACAGCAACTCAAACTAAATCCCGAGAGAAAATAAAAGATTAGTGAGGTAAGGTCTATAGACTGTAAGGCAGAAGGCTTGAAAGGAAGAGCACTCCTACTTACTTTTGGGAGAAATCCTAGACACCTTAGACACCGGATCCTCGGTAGGACTCTTATTTGATAGGCATTAGGGGATTTGAGGTTTTGGGGTTTCACTCGCAGACCCAGCCCTGCTGCTTCCATCAGTCTCCTATCCTAAGTTTCTTTCTCTGCATGAATCAAGTTCTTCGACAGGACCATCCCGACCGAGGGCTAATCATAGATCTACTATGGTCTTTTTTTTTATTCTTTTATCTTATTTCCGGTTCCAATTTCTGGAAGCATTATGTTGAGTCACTCCAAGAGTAGAATCAGCAGCTCACCTCACGTTTTAGGAACAAAATGAGGAATCACACGTAGACGGACCTGAGCATTCTCCTGCTCTACGGAGCCCTCTGGAGCTAGAGTTGGGGCTGCTTGACGCTCTTCTCCTTTCGAGTGAATTGAATTACTTCGGCTCGGATGCCTTTGATCAAATGGAAGGATGGATGCCTGCCTTTAGCGACTTCGTTCGGTCATTCCTTCTTTACTTGTTCGCTATGGCTTGAGAGTTAATCGCACGAGAGAGTAAGTAAGAGATTGAAAAGAGGATCATTGGACCTCGCTCTCGGGCCCAGAGGCAGAGCAAAGAAAGCCTTAGATCTTTGCTTGTTTCGTGGTATGGACCAAAGCAAAGGTTCTGCTGCTATCGACACCTACCCAATTAACCAAAAGCATAATCGATCGAGACCGAAGCTTATGCAATTGTGGAATTCCGTTCAAATAGAAAGCTTTTTGGCCAGTTCAAGGTCAGCCGTGAGCTGTAGGAAAAGATAGTAGCGAACCAGAAGAAATTCCCGTAGTTGCATAAGGGGGACGTTGAAAACATTCCAGCAGATAGTATTACATACTCTTATCAAAACGAGCACTATACTCTTTCTTAGTTTAGGGCAGAAACATACTCAAGGAACGCAAAGCTAACCCTCAAAATGGAATATTACCTCAAGGTTGTTTACTCAGATATTTCTTATCAAAGCGAGGGATTCGTTTCAGGCGAAATAAAATCAGAAGCTATTTCCGCTCTACCACTGAGCTACTGAGGAACAACAGGAGATTCGATCTCATAGAGTTCAATTCCCCTTCTCCGGATTTACCCGGTGAGCACAACTCTTGCTCGGGTAGGTGGTGCCGGTTTCCGGCAACTTGCTAAATTCCACCATGCGGCGGCCATCGCCTACCCTAATGCTCCTGCTCCGGACCTTACTGCTGGCTTTGAGCTTTCTTGCTTGCTATGCGCCAGCTAGCGGAATGCTTTACCGAATGCGCCAACCAACCTCTGGTGTCGGGCCTACGTGTGCCAACTCCAACTAGGAAACTACTACCGCTTGGGCCTAAGCTCCTGAACCGGCAGGAAGAAGAAGCGCACCCGAACCCCCCTTCTTACTACCCTTTCAGAAGGTGAGGCAGAAGGATTGAGATTCTCGTAAGTAATGTTCGAAAGCACTGTTCCTTGATCAAGTAATTAAGAGATCTCCTTATTAAACCCTTATTCAATATTTTGCATACAAAGCAGAGGTGCGAAGCGAAGGTGCGGTCCAGCTGCAGGAAAGACAATCGCAGAGAGAAATTAAAAGAGATTCCCGCCTCCGGGCGGGGGTTCCCCGCGGGGCTATTACACGTATTCCCCCCGGGGGTAGCTACAAGCATAAACCGGTTTAATAAATTACGTAGAGTGATCGCAGAAACTATTCGCAAGCTTGCGCACACGTGGGAAAGTTGAAGCTTTCTGAGAATGGAGAACCCCGGACGGCCGTGGAGGCCTGAAAACAAGACAGTCCGAAAAAAGGGCCTTCTGTCTACACGCTTTCGAGAATAGAATAGACGAGACGGCTGTGATTGACAAAGTAGGGGGAGGTGAGTCTTGTCTCCTTTCACTTTGTCGTACTCGGAGGTCCCGAGAGTACATGCCAGACGAAACGACGGTGGCTCCATACGGGGGATTGTCGGGTTCTTATGGGTGCATTAACTAGAAATTGGTTGGAATTGGAAGTAACTGTAAGCGAGGGAGGGAAAGGAAAAGCAAAAAGTTTTATGCGTTCGTGCTCCACATCCGTGAAGCACTTCACTCGCTCAAGAAGACACATAAAATTACTATCTTTTCGGTGTTGAAGGAAAGAGGCTTTAAACCTTCATCGACGCCAACACACTGGTAGGGGGAGCAGCATGGAAAGCGAGGCTCCACACCCTTCTCCGTGGGCTTTAGGAATCGAAACCGGACCAAGCTCGCACACAAGCCTGCTACCAAGCAGGAGCAAAAAAAGGAATATGTTGAATTGGGACAGGAAACCATCATAAGCCAGCCAACAAGCAAAACGAGTTCTCATTCACGGATAACTAAGCTTTGACAAGGGAGAGGGGGACCCTTCTCATACCCGCCCTTACAGGAGCCTAACGGAGAAAAGTCTATGCCCAATAGGGGAAGACTGCGGTAAAAGGATGTCCGTCTGTTGATGGCTAGCTCGTAGACGCAAATACTGGACCTAGGTTTGTTGATGGATCTGGTCTTGTCGAACAGGTCCGGATTCGAGGTTCGAACACAAAAGCCCACTAGCCGAGCTGAACTGGTTAGTGATGGAAGCAATTCCCACGAACTGAGAACAAAAGGATGTACTTGCCCCCTTCCCCAGCCATTACCGCTCATCCACCGCTTTTTATGTTGAAATCCTGTCTTTGTCTTTCCAGGCTGTCTTTTGCGTGCTATTCCTTACGCCCTGAGAAAGAACCTCCACTTGGATTCATTTCAAGTCTCGAGTTCTTGTTTAGAATTCTCGTATATGAAGTTCGAACGAGAGCTTTGATGCAATTCAAATTGACAAGCAGTAGTGACAGCATAATAAATGTCCGGAGGACAGAACAAAATCTTGAATTCCCGGGTTTCCTTTGCCAATAGACCAATCAATGGTGCTCTATCGGAAACAAGATTCCGTCGCTACAAGCCCACGGCGGAGCACTCCTAAGGCTTGGTGAGCTAGGTTTAGTGACTGGGGCGGACTTCTATTCTATACCTGTCTCCTTCTGTTACTATTATATAACCTCCTCGAAGCAAGGAAGGGAAGGAGGAGGAGAAGCACAGATAATTAGGGAAGTGGAGTAATTGTGAAGACTAGCGTAGAAGTTACTAACTTTTTTTTCTGGAAGCCGAGACCCCTCCGTGACGTGGTCTTAGACTGGTTAATCGCGATGGACCAGTATTTCGAACTAAAAGAGATTTCGGACCCGGAGCGGGTACATTTCATTACCACGAAGTTGAAGAAAACAAAAAGGCAGGTTTATGGTGAGCACATGTACGACAGAAGAGGGAGCTGGAGGAGAAGCGCTACGAAGAACAAGAAGTTCTGAAGTTTAAGGATGAATTTCTACCAGGTGATGTCGAAGCGGAATTCATAAATAAGTTTAAGAATCTGAAACAAGGTTTTTCCAAAATTTCTATGAGAAAGTACATGAAGGAGTTTAACCTATTGTCTCTACGATGTAGAGTGAAGGAGGAAGACAAAAGGCAATATTCGAGCTGAATGAATTGCATTTGTCTTTTCTGGACAGCATAGAAGGAGCATACCGTATTGCTTTGAGGGTCGAAGGACCTACTGCTTGAGCCAAAAACAAGAAAGCGAATGAAAGAAAGGAAGGTAAGAGTAAAAATACGCCGTGGAGAAGAGCTTACTTATGAGCAAAAGGGGAGGACGAAGTCGCAGGAGATTCGGTAGAGGAGATAGAGCTGGTAAAGATGACCAGCAGAAGCCTCAACAGAGGAAGAATTCCGCACGAGATAACAAGGGACGTTAAGGAGGACGTGGTAGAGGTGATAACCGTCACGTGTGCCAAGGAGATGGCGATTGACATTGAATTCCCTCTTCTGGTTTTAATATGAATTGACTCCGCTTTGGTCACTAGCTCCGTAGGTCCCTAAGCAACTTCTCTCGTCACTAGTCACTATGGCCGAAGGTTAGCAAGCCTCTCTCTTGATATAAATAGTCATTCCTTTCTTTCCTTTGTCTTTGTCTACTGTTCATCCTTGACCTTCTTTCCGAACTCGTTAACACCGGAACACCCGCCATGAAGGTCACTCAAAGTAACCTACTCGAGCTTCGCCCTTTGTATTGTACCGCCTGGAAAGAGGTTCGCTAGCCTTTTTCTTTCCCTGCACCTAAAAGTTTAGTTCCCTTTTCAAAAAAAAAAGACCTAAGCTTGAAGTCAAGGCTTCTATGCTGCTCGATCTTTCTTGACGAAGAGAATGGCATACTTAGGTCTCAGGATGAGATTCTGAAAGAGTAACCGCAATATCAGAAGAAATTCTTCCTTGATTCCTTTGACCTGAGACTGCTACTTGTATTTCCTTTACTACTCTTTCTCTCTCCTCAGTTGCTTCTTGAGCCAACAAAGTTTTTGCTTGTCTTTCCTTGCTACTTTCAATCAATCAGAAAAGGAGGATTGAGCAGTGGCTTGGGAAATAAGACAACACTTGATGGGAATTGAGGAGTAGTAAGGAATGATAAAGAGTGAAATTCAGTCACCCTCTCCGCTTTCTTTTCTTGAGAAGAATGCTCTGGTCTGGCATAAATGCCACTAGGTCATCTATGATTTGCATCTGCAAGAATGAAGGACAGAAGATTGGAAAACTAAAAAGAAAGCCAGGGCGTCCGGTGGATGAAGTCTACTTTTGTAATGTCAGGCTGAAAAGGGGGGGATAGCACTAGAGAGTCGGGAACTTTCACTGCAACTGAAGAGGCTCACACCTTCCATCAAACTAACCTATCAACAGAAAGAACCGAGGTTGATTTCTTTGCAATAGGGAATGCAGTTGAAATAGAGATTCGCTTGAAAAGAGAGCAGTACTACAAGAAAGCTGTAAGACAGAAATAAGTCGATTGCTGCCATTCCGGAAATCAGGGTTTAGAAGTCTTTCGTCCGGGAGATATAGCTCCTCAGCGCATACATACAGAGATCCTGTGATTTGATCTGTACTAGAGACGGGAAGAACCAGAGGAAGACTCCATAGCTGATAGAACCAAGGACAAGGTCTGGACTGACGAGAAAGTGAAAAGTGATCTGCACTATAGCTTCTCCCATTCCATTCCTTATTGTTGCTTTTAGTGCGACGATAAGTTTGTTTGTTTTGTAGCACGGGGGGATAGAAAGTGCTTTTTCCCGCAGTAGGGTAGGGAGAGATTCTTTCTCTTTACTAGAGCCAAGACTGTACGAGGAGAGAAAGACTTAAGTCGACTCAAGTGGAAATAATCAGACTGCTTCCATACCTTATCTCAGGTTACCCCTTAGTGCGGGTATGGGGCACTTCGTCAGCAGTGGTTCGTTTAGCAAGCAGTCTTATTGCTTGAAAGCACACACAGCACACAGTAGGAGAGTTCGAGTGTGAAAGCAGTGTACTCATGCCCCTGAGATAAGGTATGCATTTAGTGCGTTATCTAACTATAAGAGCAGGAGCAGCAAGCACTTACTTTCTTTAAGACGCTAACTTCCACAGCAGCTAAGAATTCTCTCAGGTTTTCCGTTAGTGCGCTCCGGAAAGAAGGAGCAAAGGCGAAAAAGCTCAAGTGATTTTCCCTTGACTACTGTCAGGCCAGGGAAGATAACTGCATAACCTAGGGAATACAACTCCATAAGAGCGAGAAAGTACGGGGATAGAAAGAATCACACGATTCCCTATCGTGATAGAAGCAACAATAGGATAGGAGTGCACAGGTTCGCAACTGGACTCTTCTCTGACTAGAAGAGCTGCGCCTAAGACTCTGAAGCGAAGGGAGGTGGTCCCGAGCCTTGCCTATATGGCTATATAGCGTCAGCCTTGTTTGCAAGTCACGTCAGTGCAGGCGCAGCGTAGCGTCATGGTAGCGTTAGCTATGCGAGACTCAGAGCAGCATAGCTCTGCTAGCGAGCCCCTATGCGATAGCTAGACTCAGAGCGAGACTCTCAGATTGACCTGACGTTTCTAGTGCCCAGTGAAACGCAAAGAGAACCAATTCTTCCTTAACTAAGTCAAAGAGCGGATTCGTACTATCCTGTTAAACAGTCGAGTTGCCGACCACCTGAGTACCTTAGTGGTGTCACTCATAGATCAGCAAATCCGCACATTTGAAGTCTTGTCGAGGATTTTTTCTGCAAGAAATCCGTGATTTGAACCAGACTGACCAACTTCCCAAATGGTCCAACGAATCCAGCTGAGCACAGATCTACTCTTCGAATCACAAGCAACAATAGAATGAAACCGTTCAAAAGGGATACGATATCAGGCCTTGCGGGGTAAGGTCAGCTGATTAGACCCGACAGGACAATCGGTTATATGACGGCTCTCGTCGACCGGGCTGGCATGCGGAAAGCAAGAGCGAGCTTCTTCGCTCCATACGTTGGTCCAAGATCCATCAAAGGCTCATAATCCAAGGACCCTTTACTTCGTAACCTTCAACCAAGGTCCTGTGGAATGAATAATACGACACTTCGTGTCCTTCCCATCAAATCTTCAGTTCCCAGCCAAGTTCTATCTGAAAGGATTGAATGTAGTAATTCATCTCTAGTATAGGCTTGCAAAAGACCGGCTACACAAGCTTGGCTCCAGGCTAGATAAAAGAATTCCTGATCTTGTCGGAATGGGAGCAGCTATTTCATTCGCATCTGGCTTGACTGAAAGGATGGAATGGACTGAGAAGTCGTCCTATCGTGCTACTGGCTTTGAACCGGATTGCTAACGAGCAGATGCCCTGTGCTCTATCAATCTAGTCCCAGTCTTTCCAGCAAGCGAGCGAGTGAGACTGACGAAACCCGGGTACACTGAAGACAAAGCAATTCATTGCGTACAGACAGACTCATAGTCAACAAGACAGCGAAGTATCAACAAACCCGGTTAGACAAAGGATAGAGATTCAACACCCAATCCAAGCAAAATGACCACCGGAGGGGATTTGGAGTCTTCTTCTTCACTCGAATGGAGCTGAAAGTCAAGAACGAGAATGGGAAGTAGCGCCGCAACTCCGGACCGAAAGCACGACACGAATGGCAAGCGCGTAAGCGCAGGTTTTCTGTCTTTCCTTTCCCTTCCTAGACAGCGAATCGAAATCTGAGTCTGTCTGAAAGTGAGTGAATCTCGGGGAGAGGCACGAACTTAAGGAGCTAACTTAAGCTTGGTCGATAGTCGTTCCGGTCCTAGCTGGTTCCATGATCTAGGAAGTCAATCTAATCTCTCTTTCCTGCCTTGGTCAAAAGCGGTATAGGCTGTGAATCGAATCTCTCTGTCCTCTAACCGAATTAGCGCATCTTCCTTTCTCTTTGTTGAATAGTGGAGCTCCACTCCAGTGAAGCAAGACTGAATCCGGAGAGTTCGATCCATGTACTCTGTTCTGTACACTACAGATTTGACTACTTGCAAACCTCTAACCAAGGCTTGCTTCCTAGGATCTAGTCCAGATAATCTATCTATGATCTTTCCCCTCAAGCTAGTTAGGGAACTACCTTCGCTCCGCACCTTATCCTTCGATCCAAGCCACGAGGCAAAAGGCAAGCTGACTTAGAGGCTGCGGTCATTCTTGATTGATGTAGCTTCGTCGTCTGTTTTGGTACGAATGAGACACAGAACAGTAGCAGCCAAGGCTTCTGATCTAGGGCTCAGAAAAAGACCAAGATGATTGCCACAGAATCGAGAAGTAGCAGACATGACCGCTTCTACCACTTCACTATAAGTACTCAAACAGTACTTGCCGCCGGAACTCTCACTCTTTATTGCCACTAGTTTCTAACTACTATGTCATTAGCTCGAAGTGCAGTGATCCCAAACGGGAATCTAACGATTTCATTCACTTCACCAACAAAAGGCGAGGTAGCTTGGCGTCAGTAAAGACAAAACAAGATCCGAGGGTTTCTTTTACTAATTTAGAGCATACCAATCTCAGAAACGAAACTGGTCAATGCGCGCTTGATACGCGAACACTAAAGAGAGAACCGGGGCTAATTTGCTTCGGTTAGGATTCGCCTTTGGGAATAGAATGAATCGAATTGGCTGAAGCCGTCAACATACGCTTTCGGGAAGTTTAACCACGCGATATCTCAGTGAACGTATTGGAACCGGGTAGGAGAGCCAGACAGATTTCGTTTCTAAGAGGTGACCCGAATAAATGGGCTCAACAGCAATCATTGACTCGTTAAGTGAAGTTAAAAAGAAGCTGAACCAAGACTCAATGGTTCGCCTATCGGCTAAGAAATTGGAAATGACGAAGGATTACCGCTGGATGGGACTCAACACTCCCCTTCTATACTATCTCATATCTCACCTCAGCGCTAATAGAAGCTTCAAGCCCGAGTTATAGGAGCAACCATCGGAAGAAGGAAAAGTCAAGCCAAACAGGAAGCGAACTCAAAGCGGGTCCGTCTGTCATGACTTCCAAAAAGAATAAAGGCTAGCTTCAAGAGAACAGCAACCATCCATTGCGAGAGAGATCCCAATTCCGGATATGCTGTTTTATGTCACTCGATGACTTGATTGGGACATTCTTGTTTTAATACGCGAAGATGGTGATGAATCGTTCTCATATATTGCCAGAATCTTTTCGATTGTTCTCTGGTTACGCTAGATTTTGATAAAAGAAAGGGGGCCCAGCGATACAAGAGCATTTTCCAAGCATAAAATTACGAAGCCGGCCCAAAAAGTGGGTGAGACTCGTCATTCTCCGCTTGCAAGTCAAGCTTTTCAAGAGAATCTTTCAGGATGTTCTGATGATCCTAATCAGAGCCAACAAGCAGGTCGAGCTGACATAGGCGGGAATTTGAACCCTTTTGGACTGGAGGGCCGGGTCAGAAGGACCGAGATTGATCTCAGATTGGGGTCAGTAGAGTTTCATTTATCGAATTTGCGGTCCAACCTTGCTAAATAATGAAGATGAATGGTGCTATATCCACCTGGAGTCTACCATAAGATTTATACCGGGAAAGTGTTAGATAGAAATGTCTGCCTATTAAATCAATACCGGGATCTAACGATGAAACTATAGCCCTCTCGAAGGAATCTTTCAGGGTGAAAAGCAAGATGTTTGACCTGCCGGGCGTAGCCTTGGTCACTTCTTTTTTGAAAAGCGGAATCAGAAGCTGACCACAGGAGTCGATATTCTGAAGCTGGCAAGCAGGATCCAATCTCAGAAATGGGTTTTCACTTGACGGGGATCACTCTAAAGAAAGGAAGTCGTTTTGGCTGTTGTTATTCCAGGTTGGATAAATCACTTTCTTTATAAATGTCATAAAAGACAGGGGCTTTCTTGCTTCAGCATGTGAGGGAAATGCCCCGGGTACCGAAGTTAGCGGCTTTAGAGATAGGGGCGAGGGCGGCGGGACATAGACTCTGAGTCCTAAATCGAAGTTCCTGTTCCCAGTGCGAATGCATTATGCCCGGTTTAATCAGTTACACCAGCTAACATAACAACACTCAACACTCCGAGTGGCATAGGCGCGGGAAGACCAGTTAAGGTCTCGTAAGATAGAGTGACCCACGCACAGCGGCTTCAGGTTCTAAACCATTGCAAGCAACCTTCAAAACCCCTTTGAGCCGTGACAAGGAGTGGCGAAACGCACTCGATAGCTGCACTCGTTCCGGATCTTCGTCCTGCCAATCCTCCCGTCAAGGTGAGAGCTCTCTTCCCATGGCAAGCGCTACCTCACCCCTTGCTTCGCAACCGTCGTCTTTTAGCTGATTGATGCGTGTCAAAGATAGACGTGTCACGCCGCATGAAGAAAGCTGTCAAGCATTGAATGAAGGGAGGGAGGCTCGGGCAAGGTTGTCGGAGCACGTCCGCCGTTGTCTTTTCTGTCGAGGTTGCTTGCAAGGAGTCGACACTCTGAGATGTCAATAGAGAGCGAAGAAAAGCGAGTCGTGAGTGTTCGAGTCTGTAATCTTGTCAAAGAGGGTTTGACCTCAACTAGGCTACGGGTTCTTATTCTGGTAGACATCACCCGAAGGCCGCGTCCTAGACTGATGACACTTGCTCAATCTCTAAAGCGAATTCGGAAACTTTGGAAGAACCAATCTCGAGAGGTTGCATTGGGCGGGCGATAGGGACTCTGGATTTCTTTCTGCTGGCAAGGCATCTATACCGTAGATGTGCCGCGGAATCACCAATGAATCGTCGGCCGCGACGGGGACCGGGAGGAGCAGACAAAGAGAGTATAGAAAGAGTAGAGTCTTCACTCAGTCCATGAGAGAACTCCCTCTCTGATTGACTTCATCAGGAATCCTGAGGGTCCTGCCTTTGCTCTTTATCTCGGTATGGTTGACCACATTCCTGTTTTCAACCTTGGTAGGTCTTCGGTTCTGCTTATCGATCCGCTTCGACTCGATCGGATCACGGGATAACTTGTCCGAGCTTTCCCTCACTCTCTGCCTCAACCATTCATTCCAGTGATCTTTGCAATCAATCTCTCCCACAATAGCTAAAAGCTGCCGTCAGCGCTGTTGCACGAGTACTACGACAAACCCGTACCACGAGTACACTAACAAGAGAGGAACTACGAGCAGAAAGACTCACTCTGCTACTGAAATTCAAGAGATTGCGTTTAAATACAGAGAAAGAGAGAGTCAGTCTCTTGAGCGACCGATCAAGAAATGCAAAGAGAAGGGGAATGGTTAGTGATGACGGCATAGGACACAGAAAGTTCCTTCTCTCTCTTTTGAATCCCAGGGATTGCCTCAGGGAAGAGGCCAGTCCCTGAAAAAGCCATCTCGATTGGTATCATTCAAATGCGAATATAGGCCTGATTGAAGCATAAAAGTGAAATAATAATAATGAGAGGCTTTTGTCCGTTGACGGTCATCTTACCTGTCTCCTACGCTACGCTCTCAACTGGATCAATCGCTTTGTCCTGATTTATTGAACAGGTGCCCTGTGGAACATGTTTTATGGAATTTCACTCTTTATTCCATATTTCTTTTCTTACTGATTGAATTCAGGTAGAGAGAGGAATATTCGATCAAAACCCTTAGTCCGATAGGGGGATAGTATACATTCAATCCGGATAAGACACTGAGATGAAAGACGAATCAAGCAAGAAAGGCAGAAAGGGCGTTCTTAGCCTTGAAAAATCTAAATTTTTCATCTCCCCACATGCTTCTCGGGAGTCGGCCAGAGTGGTTGGTAATATTCTTCATATTGGAGCAACGCAGAACCTAGGAAAGTATCTTGGGGTACCCCTTATCCATGGCAGGGTTTCGAAGCAAACATACCGTGAGATTGTTGAGAAAGTTAATAATAGACTTTCTGGTTGGAAGAACAAGACACTGAATTTGGCGGGGCGAGCAACCTTAATCAGCTCCGTGACTTCAGGAATACCTTCTTATCATATGCTGTCGACCTTGATCCCCAAAGGTACGATTTCAAGCATAGATAAATTAAATCGAAGGTTCTTGTGGCTCTTTAGAGCTGAGCTGATAGGCGAAGGGGCCAAACTCCGACTTCTCTCCGCCCATAGCGAGGCTTGTCTCGCTGGTATTCCTTCCTTCTCCCGTCTCTTCATTGTTCTTCTTGACCTCTGGATTCACCGTCGTCACATAAGGACAATCTCGGTGGCCTGTACGCCCACATTTGAAACAAATCATAGGGAGCCCCTCATATTCTACAGACTGCCATTGTCCATCAACATGGATTCTTGGGACTAAAGGCTTATTAAGATCCACTTCCACACATACACGCGCATACCTCCCCGTCGCTGCAAATCTTGTGTTATGATCTACTTTAATGGCTTTTCCACAGGGTTCCCCATAGCCATTAACATACGACTGGTATAATACTTGATAGGTAAGTCCGGGGATCGGATCCACACCGCTGTAGAGTCTATAGTACCGATCGATGGCCGAAATTACTGATCCCATTTTTTCACAGTTAGATAGTGTCCAAATATCATCCGCTGGCCTTCTTCCAAGGCAAATTGCATGTCTTCGGGGTTTACAAACTTCACAAGGAAGTATCCATGTCCCTTCGTGGTCTCTAATCAATCCTCCAGCAGATGCCGTACCGGAGTTGCCAACAGCTCCATCCGTGTTCAATAAAACCACATCTGTTGGTGGCGGTGCCCAAGCTATCCACCTCGGTTGTCTAACAGTACATGCCGCATTCTTGGTCCATGCAACCTCAATATAGGAAGAGCTACTGGCTTGGGAGAACTTGAATCTATCTATCCGCTATCTATAGTATAGGAAGATGTCCCGGTCGAGAAGTGATCGAAGCCTGGGTGAATCTACTCTCCATACTTAACACATGGGATTTTTGGATTGCACCTTTGATATCAAATCCGCTAAGAACTTCCCAATCAAATAGATCTACCCTGGCTAGTAATCTCACCGGTGAAGTTATAGCTCTCGAACAAGCGGTGAGAGGTCAACGGATCGAAGGCAGTATTTAACGTTCCCACCTGACTACGAAATAGGCTAGCTGACCTAGCAGTGAAAGACGAGAGAGCTGACCATAAAATGAAAGATGAAATAGCTGTGCCTAGAGAGCTGCCAATTATAGTAGACACTAAATTTTTTGATGATGAAGATGTTATTTTGGAACAGTAGAGGGGCCGGTAATCGTCGTTTCCTTCGTAATGCAAAGGATATGTTGTGTTCAGAGAAGCCGAGTGTTTTCGCTGTAGTTGAACCTAGGATCTCTGGGGTCAAAGCTAGGCGTATGGTGAAGAAGCTTAAATTCAGTAACCACTGTATAGCTGATCCGGTGGGATTCGCAGGTGGTTAATTTGGAAATTTGGTTTTCCTCATCTCAAGTTATTCATGCTTTGGTTAAGAATGATGATGGGGTGGAGTGGTTATTGTCTGTGGTTTATGCCAGCCCTATACTGGAAGTAAGACGTAACTTGTGGAGATGTCTTGAGGAATTTGCTACCGAGGTTAGCCTTCCTTGGATTATGATTGGAGATTTTCATGATATTTGTAGTGCTGATGAGAAGTTTGGAGGTGCAAATGTTGAAATTGGGAGATGTTTTCGATTCAATAGCATGATAAGTAATTGTGGTCTGTCAGATTTGGGTTGTCAGGGACCGGCTTTCACTTGGTGCAATCCTAGGAAAGGAGGAGCTAGGATACAAGAGAGACTGGATAGAGCTGGAGTCTGGTAGCGTTGTAGCTGTCCATAGGATTTCCTAATCCGATAAGCTCATCTAGCTTGTCCTTACAACGTCATTTCCGCCCTATGTTACTATCTTAGTCATTTCGATTCGGACGAGATCCTGCCGATTCTTACTTTGGAGTCTCCTGAGTTGAGGCAAGAGAAGTCATCTCAGAAATAAACAATAAAACAGTCTAACCCGCTTCGCTATCAAAAAAGAAACTTTCCGTGGATATTGAGAGGTTTGTCCCCGGTAAATATGTTGTATAATAATAAGCACTTTTACGAAAGCTTTGAGGGCCCTTCTTTAATTCTCAAAGAATATGGCAGGTTCGCGACTGCTTTTTTATGCGCCGCATGCCATCATATATGCCGGTCATCAAGTAACTGCTTTCACTCACTCTACGTCCGAGTACTTGCCCAGACTTTCAACGAATGACTTTCAAGAAAGATGTGAAAGGTGATTTAGCTGGTAGTCCCTTATAGTGCGAGCCATACCTTTAAGCGGGCGTCAAGTAAGATAATAGTATGCAGAGGGGTCGACTTCTTCGCATGATGAAGTTTATTCCGAAGTTGGAGCGGGTAAGGCACTAAAAAAATAAGCAGTTGGCTTTCCATATGAATACCGTTTACTGGGAGATCACAAAGAAACTGAACTTCGAACTAGCTTTACCGTTCTTTCAGCCCAGGCTTCGCTTTACGGCCTTACGCTGGTTCGCCTATCGGTGAACATGAAACTAGCAGTGCTATTGGAGTGGGACTGATGATCCACTTAACTCGAATTATCAAGTGTTAACTTTGCACAAAACCCGTTCTTTTAGATAGCACCATCTGAGGAGCTGATGCCCGGTAAAGGAAGCAACATTCTTGCTGTTCGGCATCTTCTTCTTAGCTACGCGCATTCCCCGTTGAATGCTAAACATCACTGAACCTCGAGGCTTCTCGGCTAACTATATACTTTATCTCCTAAGTCGTCAAAGAGTCTCAAAACGATAGAGAACGTGCTTTCAGGTAATAGAGTTGATTTGACAGGATTCTACACTCATCGTTTACGGCATGGACTACCAGGGTATCTAATTTATTAAAGAAATAGGTCGGATAGGCGAAGAGCGATAACTTCTCCTCGAAAGCCGCCTAGGCAGATAGATAGACTCCCAATGAACAGTACAAATGTGGAATAGGAGTGAGGGTGAGTTTAAGAATAGCTTATTTAACTTCCCGTCCAAAGAACGCAGACTAAGATCGTTTGTACAGAGCCTCAATATAACTAAGTCGCGACGAAGAAGAAGGTGAGCCACACAGCAGCGAACAAGTAAACTGGCAGGCGATCGTGCTACATTTCCGGGCCAACGAATGAAAGAACTGCCTCTCTCTCCCATAAGTAACGTACCAGCCATAGGGTCCCTTCCTCTGTCACTAATGATAAACTCCCGACCAAAAAAGAAGGCATGCCTTTGTGCTGCATCTCTAGTTATTCTCAAAACCCGCAAGAAGACAGAGGTCTAAAGAGAGCCTGAACTTCGCATAGTTCAACCATTGTGCAGGAGTAACTAGAAAACTTAAAATTGCAATGCAGTTTCCAGCACCATTGGACGGGCAAGTGCACCAGTCCCTGAAAGGGAGGTCAGAGACTTTCATGCAAGGCCAGATTCCCCAAAGTAGTGGAAGACCTTTTATTCTTATGTCTGTCTGGTTGTCGAGACCGGTTTGGAAAGGAAATAGAATCAATGAATCGAAACTCATAATTCACTCAACAGAAATTCCTATGAACAGAGATGCCGCACGCTTCAAACCGATACAGGGAGCATTAGGCGAAATGGGGCCACCCTAGCCCATTGAGTGCCTAGGAGGAGAGAGTCTTGGTCATATAAGATGTGGTGTCAGACTCTATACATCGTGTTACCACTTAGCAGAGTCCTGTGGGAATCCCATTTTCGAGTGGGAGAGGGACTATTGGTGTGATTTTTTCCAGGTCAATCAAGAAAAGAGAGTTTCACTGATACTAGTGTATGGCCCTATGTGCTAATCAAGCTACTGAATAAGCTGTTCTCGCGACCCTTGCTTCCAAAGCATAAAGTTAGGCGAACGGCAGATTCTAGTCGGCCTTAGGACCAAGGAGGATTGGGAGCACCGGATCATCCTTCTCGATAGCTCCCCTGAAAACAACGTTCGACTTGCATCCTGTATTCGGTAAGGGTCGGGGACCTTGAATCCGTCTTTTTGTTGGTATAGGAACCCTATTTCCAGAAGTTGCTGATTCTGAGACAATTCCATTGCCATCAGCTACAGTGATAAAGGGGAGCAATATACAACTGCAGGAGGATGCCATAGGGAAACGAACATCCAGCAAGAAAACGGTTTTTTCCTTTCTCTACCCTTACCCTTAAGGTCAAGCCAGTCTGTCACCTCATAAAGACTAGGGGATAGCAACAAGAGGAGCCGTGTCTCACAGACACAGGAAGTTAGCGGTACTAAAGACACTTCGCTGCAACGGTTCGCCGCTTTCTACAAAGGACATAGGGTAAGTCGCCGGGCAGTAAGGCTGGTAAGCCGTAAGGCGAACAGTCGAAAGCAAAGAGATAAACCATTCTGACGAAGAATGGAGCTGCTTTACTGGGTAACCCAGAAGGTTAGTACCCCTGAGTATGTTAAGAGCTTTAGACCCATGGAAGCGTAGAACAGGTTGAACCAACCGATAGGCGAATGCAGGGAAGAAATGGCTGTTATGCCAAGTTGCGGGGAGGCCTACGAAATAATCTATCCTATCCTCTTTTGATTAGGAAAGCGCCACATACCCGGAGGGGGTAGCGACTGTTTATTAAAAACACAGTCCCTTGAGCGTCTGCTAACAAGATAGGCAAAAGGCCTGCAGGAGGGTTGTGAAGAATCAAGAACTCAGAGCTCATCTTACAGCCCTCTTTGCCAAATAATCGGCACAAAAGTTCCCTTCGACTTACGTCTCATCTCCTTCGTCCCGTTCGCCTGCTTCAGTATACTTTGTAAAGGAAGCTACATTCGGGCTGTTCGACTAGGTTAGCCAGTCGGTCGGCACATCTGTTGCCTTCTCTAAGAATATGTTTCATCTCCACCCTGTTGAAGTTAGCAAACAAGACCTTGCTTCGAGATCTAACTAACATCTTCGCCACCTCAAACATCTCTGCATCCCGTAGCAACATCTCCTTTCCTTTCTGCACCTCTTCCCCCTTCACTCAGCAGCCATCTCTCATCAACGACCAATCACTCAATTCCACTCATCACCGTACCCCATCCTCATCTTTTCTACGATTAAAGTCGAAGATAGCCCGTAACCGAAAGCAAGACGAAGTGACAACTTCAGTGCTAGATCGAGCTGAAAAGGAAGACTTATAGAGTAAGAACAAGTAGCAATGATACTAGGTAGATCAAGAGTAGCAACTTGATGAACAGGATGAATTGAATAGTAGGAATTCGAGGAGCAAGCCGAATTTGGTGAGAAGGATCGAATAGATAGAGCAGCAGTCAATAGTTCCAGTTCGGAAATCAATCCTGTCGCATTATTGAAGAAAAAGGTGCACTTCTTCATTTGTCGAATTCACTTTTACCCCAACGACATTCATGTCATGTAGGGCGGGGAAGGTCACAAGGCTAGAGCCCACGGAGCGGTATGTTCATTCACCACAGATCTTCCTGCAAGAAAGGAATTATCAGTCCTGGGGGTTGCGTTGCAGCAACTTTGTCAATTCAAATGGGCCATTGTATGCGAAGTTTGCCAACCGGTCAGCACAAACATTAGCCTCGCGGTAAGTATGAACAAGAGTTACGCTCCAATTGCGGCCGCATCGACGTTCACTTTCACAAAACCTTCAGGTGGACAACGCCATGCGAAGTAGTGGACACTTCGTGGAGGGGTTGTAGGTGTCACAGCCAAGCTCCTATATTTCCTGTATTCATCAATAGTAGCTAAAATAATATGATAAGCATTAAATTAGATGGCCATATAAATCCCTCCTCAAAGACACACCTGTTACGCCACTTCCAAACCATCCAACAAACAAAGCCAAACAATAAAGTCCATGGTATAGAATTGTCCACCACTATATGTTTGGAGAGGTTATAACGCAGCCATGTCTTCAAATCTAAAGAATTTTTGTAATCCAAATGTAGACTACATCAAGGGCAAATTGCACTTGAAGTAATACCCCTTCGCATGCGTGCCTCCCTTGTTAATAATCGAGCATGTTCCACTAGCCACAAAAAATGTTTAATCCTGGGAGGAGGTAATTCAGATTTCCAAAGCCGGTTCCAACAAAAAGAAGACTCGATTGAAGGCAATAGAAGCTTGTAAGCAGAACTAACAGAAAACAAACCGCCTGATGATGCCGACCAAATGTTTCGATCCCTCCTATTATGTTAGGTATCAGCTGTACAAGGGAGAGCTGATCTTTAACATTTTATGGAAGCATGGTTAAATGTTGTAACTCCAAACCCTCGTACTCCACCGATTGCCACCGTAGCATCCTTCAAGTCACTAGGAACATGAATATCCCTCATTTCAAAAAGTGCAGAATCACCTAGCCACTTGTCATTCCAAAAGGACACAGAGCGCCCGTCGCCAAGTAACTTCATGCAGCCTTCCTTGACAACATTTTTACTAGAAACAATACTCCGCCATGTATGTGAAACTGAAGGTTTTAATACAGATGAAGAAAAGAAGATCATCGTATATGATATTTATTCAAACAAAAGATGTCCTCTTCTTCGCTTTACGAGCACGGGAAAAAGAAAAAGAAAAGGAACTCTTAAAAAGATCTCAGTAAAGATGTCAATCTAATTCCTCCAGGAATCAGTTTCTATAGAATAGGAACATATAATCCAAAAGAGTTACGATAGATTCAGAAATTCTTTGAATTCGAAAAAATTGAGAACAGTTTCATCATGATAACGGCACCTGCTACACGCACCAGCCAGAATCAATGATGTATAAAGGAGAAAGCCCGGATCTATGTTGATCTAGTGGCTCCCTCCTTCTGCTTGGCGTAGCGAATCCAGCCATAAACTAGCAGTAGATATTAAACGATGTATAGCTGCGTATGCCAACGAACTCATCAAATCAAAATGAGTTTCGATTTAAGTAAATAAGGAATCACCGTTAAGCGAAGAAGGTAAATCCTCTCAATGACCGATCCATAGGCAGACAAATAGGCATTGAACGATTTAGGATTGAACTAGCTCAACATCCTAATTAAGTCGGGCCCTTCGCGGGAACGAAGTAGCAGGTCCGATAGAGGGAGGCAGCCATGAGGCTTACAATGCGGGACGTCGTCCATAAGGCTATTATCCATTCATGTCAATACGTCTCTAGCAACTCTAGCGTGTCTTACGTTTTACAACTTCTAAGTCCGTTATAAGTCGAAGCTTCTTCGCCCTATTATAATACTATATTTACCATTGGGGTTGGGACAGGGTCCCAATGATGATGTGCACGGGATGTCATTTAACCGACAATATAATGACCGCAGATGATAGATAATATTGCTATAGCTTTGGCTCAGGCCCTCTCAACGCTCGGGTGGAGAGATCGACACCTATTTTGTAGTACGAATTCCCCGGCCCGGGGGTGGTCAATCTCACCTTTACTACAGCACCCATGATTGTGCGACAAAACCCTTTCTCGGCCTCATGTTCTTAGGAATCTCCTTTTGAGTTCTATATGAGTATAGATTCATTGATTCTATTAGAAGTCGTACTCCTCCTGAAAAAAAAAATGAGTAATGTTCTTCGCCCGCACTTTGTATTCCAGGTTAAGATACTCTTGCTTGGCCCAATGCCTTTATCCATCCTAGAAAGAAGACAGGATAAGAACCGTAACCCTCTTTCATAGATAGGGTTGAAAGGGCACTATATCGGCAATCAACCCACACATCCAAATCAGTATGTTGACCGCTATGGGTGAACAGGAAGAGGAGCTAAGGTTGCGAATAGGAAGTTCAATTAAATAATTATAGTAGTATAGTAGAAGCTAACAAGCTGAATATATTGCCGAAAAGGCACACCCACCAAGTTTAGGGAGTCGGTCGGGAAACTACGAAACAACCGCACGAAGGGGTGAAGCGGAACACTTTCCTTATTTTGAAAACCCACAGAGACATATCGGGCTCATCGAGTAACTAAATCCCAACACAACAAATGTTGGAACGGTATCCTTCATAGCGTAGCTACACCTTCTGGCCAAACCAGGGGGGGTATATCTACCTTCGGACCATACTTC